CCTTGGCCTTTTCCAGCTTTTCAATGGCCCCTTCGCGTAGCTCTTCTGAATTTCGAATAGTACTCAAGATTCTCTGTTTTCGATTATCTAATAAATCACTTAATGAAAGTAGATTATCTTCCCATTAATTTTTTAAATTCCATGATCTCTTCCCGAACCAAACATGAATCTTTCGATTCATTTGGCTCTCACGCTCACTTACTTATGGGAAATTCCCATATCTTATCTCTTTTTTATTTAGGTAATGAGCTTATCCTCTCTTCTATGTTCGGATTCCAAAATATTGAAACTGATCGTTGATCCAAGACCAGAATATTAGGAGGACTCTTCCGACCAGACAAAAAATCTGTAATTATCGGCAAAGTTGTTTCTTTTTTTTTTTATTTGAATGTTCTTTCTTTTTCTTCAAATCCAAAAAATTCCGCTTACTTTATACATAGGTCGTCGATTCCGCATTGGATAAAAAAAGGATGGGATTTCCTTTTTTCCAGTAAAAGGTTCAAATCTTTTTATCGATATGAGTGTTCTATATCGGATAAAATGCAACTATTCATTTTGAAACCATCTCCATACTAACATAGTGGTAGAAAGAACACCAATGTTGCGCCCGGACTTCAAATAATTTAGTTTTAACCATGTTTAGGGTCCCATATTATTGGTTGATAGAGAATCAAAGTTTATTTACCAATGAATCACGAAATGCTATGGTTCGTACATATGATTTCTGAATTTATTCAGAAGTAATTCGCGAGATCGTGCACCTTCCTTTCCTAGTTATAAAGAATAAAGCGCAGCTGGTTAGATCCAGCTTATTCTTGAAATAAACAACTCGCACACACTCCCTTTCCAAAAAAAATCAATACACCAAGGACTACACTTAGATTTATTGGATTTGTTGCTAAAATATCGGTATTAAATCCGAAACTCCCGGCGGATGGCCAGTGACCCAAGGAAACGAAAGAATCGGTTACATTTTTCATATGATCTCCTCTTATAGATAGGACTAAAATTGAACAGAGTTCTTTTTGTATTACTTTTCCCTTATTTTATTTGAATTTGATTTATTTTTGATTCATTTACTTTTTTCTCAATATCTCTTCAATATATTAAATTGAAGTTCCAAAAAAATAAAAAGAAAATACTTAGTAGAATTAGGTCCCAGGTCTCGTATCAATTGTGAAATACCTCATTTGTTGCAACGCTTCTTGAAAAAAAAAAAGGTTCCGTTGGACTAAGAACGGGAAGGAAGAAAGCGAGTGGATCCGCTAATTCCTGATCCTCAAATTAGTCCTTCCCACGGGGTATTATCTCAACGAATATGTTAATGTAGGAATGAAATATTGATATAATTAGAAAAATCAAGTGGCAAATCCAAGGTAATAAAATAAGAAAGACAAAACAAAGACTTTCAGATTTCTAGGATTAAACAAAGGGATTTGCAAATAAAAGCGCTAATGCCACGACCAGTCCATAAATTGTTAAAGCTTCCATAAAAGCCAGACTAAGCAATAAAGTACCTCGTATTTTACCCTCTGCCTCTGGTTGTCTCGCGATACCTTCTACGGCTTGACCCGCAGCAGTACCTTGACCAACTCCAGGTCCAATAGAAGCCAGCCCTACAGCCAATCCAGCAGCAATAACGGAAGCAGCAGAAATCAGTGGATTCATGGTAAGCTCCTCGCATAAAAATAAAGAAATGGTTAATGATACAAGCAACTAATTAATTATGACTTATTATATTATTCCTAAGATTCATCCAGTCGAAATAACTATGAACTACTAAAATAATGAGATTATTGAATGAGCAGAACTGCTTCGATCTCGCGTTTTTAGTTCCTTTCCTATCCATGGAGTCTTTATCAATCCATAATCAATCCACATAATCAATCCATAAGGACCTAGTTCTTTCTTCCATTTCATTTATTTGTTATGAACCGTTCTTTCAATTCTGCACTCTTTCTCTTCTATATGCTTGATTTCATCTGTTTATTCATTCGGCCCAGACGAAGCGGAAGGGCTTCTATTGTAATTCCTATCTAAATTCACGGTGGGGTAGGAAAGAAAGTCGATAAGATATATTCATATAGAACTGGTAAATATCTAATATCACATATACATGGCTTTCTTCCATAACGTAAACCAAAAATGCACATCTTATATTCACCCCGATTCTAGAATAGAATCATTCTTTGAAACATACAGAAGATTTGGCTTATAACCATTAAATTATATATACCCAGTTCGACCCCACCCCTAATCCATTTTTTTATGAATCTCGTTTGAAAATTCTTGGATTGGGGTCCTTTTCTTTATCATTCCCCCGCATTAATACAAGCATGAATACAAACGGACAAATTCATTAGTCTGAATCCTTACATATCAATACAATATCAATATTGAGATCCAATTGCATCCAATTAATTACATATAATTTTGATCAATCGTTGAATGAAATCAAATAAAATGGGTGGGACTAGTTCCATAGAACATTTTTTGTTTT